ATTCTTGCATGTGTAAGTTTACTAATAACTAATAGAAAGGCCAGGACCAAACCTATGTGTTTATGGAGTGAGGAAACTCATCTAGGCATTTTCAGTGCCTTGCTTTAGTATTAAGCTACATTAACTTATAGGATGAACAGGCCTACTTGAGGTGCTATTTACAGATCTGGGGAGATGTCTGTCTAAGGAAGGCGAATCTTTAAAGTAAGGGGGTGCGACCTTACGGGTGGTGGAGATTATAATATTTGGCTCTAGAGTACTGTTAAGTTTGTTTGTGTTATGGTGCTATTATTCTTGTTTTTGGGGTTTGGCAAGAAATACTATTAATACCCATAATGTATGCTTAACGGGGGGTAAGGGGGGTTTGCGGAATAAAATTAGTGTAGTATAGGTGGGTGGGTGCGTATGCGTATGCGTATGCGTATGCGTATGCGTATGTGGACACAACATGAGTATGTCCTGGGACCATTAACTTATTAGCACCCTGAATCAATTAGAATTTCCGAAGTCCATTAGTGACTGCAAGATCAACCTTAATATGTCCTTAAACCATTAACCTATAATCCTGATCCTCATTATGTGGGTGTAGGGTGTACATTCTAAGTCCGTCTGGACCTAAATGTGCCGGGTCGGGGCCTTTGACGGCCAATGTTGAGTCCAAGCATCCCTTAAAAATTAAAAATACCAAGGGCATGAGATCACAGTTATGCCGCGGCATGGGCTGATTAGTCATGATTCCATCGAGATGTCTTATTTAAGGGGAACGAGTGGGCGAGTTTAGTTTCATGTGCCTGAAGTAAGAACCAGATGCCGTTTACGACCCAGTGTAGGAACCCCCACATGTTATGGGCCTGGGACAAGAAGAGAGGTACTTGCTAGGCGGGTTGTTGGTTTCACGGAGGTAGCTAAATCATGGGATCGGAATTGGTTTGTGGATAGTCATGTTGACTGGGATTTTATTAAATTGGATGGGGTATGTACGATTACGCATTCCATGTATTATGTAATATTAATATATATATGTACATGCTTAATATTCATGTGGTAGGATAATTTAATGTACAATTATACATAATATGTATTATGTAATATTAATATATGTATGTACATGCTTAATATTCATGTGGTAGGATAATTTAATGTACAATTATACATAATATGTATTATGTAATATTAATATATGTATGTACATGCTTAATATTCATGTGGTAGGATAATTTAATGTACAATTATACATAATATGTATTATGTAATATTAATATATGTATGTACGTGCTTAATATTCATGTGGTAGGATAATTTAATGTACAATTATACATAACATATATTATGTGATGTTAATGTATATGTTACATGTATGTATACATATGGTATGCGCGTATACATTTTTAATGTATAATCATACATAATGTGTAATGTATAATGTTAACGTGTGCGGGTAAGGTATTTGGAAATTTTGGGATACATGATAAATAAAGTTTCAGGAGATAGTTTAATTAGAATATCAGCTTTGGGTGTTGATGGTAGGGCATGAGCCTTTCTCTTGAGTCTTTGGGAGAATTCTTCTTCCCCTTCTCTGGTTTACAAGACCAGTATAATTAGTATACTACATAGACTCTTCATTTTAGTAAATGATTTTCTATTAGGCTGGTGAGTGGTATTAAGATAATGATAATAGAAAAGTAGAGAATTGATGCTAATTGTCCAATAATAACATATGGATGTTCAACAGGTTGTCCTCCGATTCATGTTAGGGTGAAGAGATCTGCTGCTAATAGTCAAAATAGGCATTGACTTAAAGGACGAAAGGTTATGCTGCGTTGTTTGGAGGTATGAAGTAGGGGAACAATAATTAGGATAAGAATTGAGAGTACTAGAGCTAATACTCCTCCTAGCTTATTTGGGATTGATCGTAGAATTGCGTACGCGAATAAGAAGTATCATTCTGGTTTGATATGGGGAGGAGTATTTAGTGGGTTTGCTGGCGTATAATTGTCAGGGTCTCCTAGTATATCAGGAGAAAATAGTACTAATATAAGTAGGGCTGTAATTATTAGTAATAAGCCAAGGATGTCTTTGATTGTGTAGTAGGGATGGAAAGGAATTATATCTGCGTTGGAGGGAATTCCTGTTGGATTGTTGGATCCCGTTTCATGTAGGAATAGAAGGTGGACTATAACTATGGCTACGATAATAAATGGGAGGAGAAAGTGGAAGGCAAAAAATCGGGTTAGGGTAGCTTTGTCAACGGAAAAGCCACCTCAGATTCATTCTACGAGATCTGTCCCAATATATGGGATTGCGGAGAGTAGATTAGTAATTACAGTTGCCCCTCAAAAAGACATTTGGCCTCATGGAAGCACATATCCTATAAAGGCTGTTGCTATTACAGCAAATAGTAGAATGACTCCAATGTTTCAGGTTTCTGTATATATGTAGGATCCATAATAGAGGCCTCGTCCTACATGAAGGTATAAGCAGATAAAAAATATGGAAGCCCCATTTGCATGTATATAGCGCAGAACCCAGCCATAATTTACGTCTCGGCAAATGTGGGTGACAGAGTTAAAAGCTGTTGCAGTATCTGATGTATAGTGCATAGCTAAAAATAATCCTGTTAAAATTTGTAGTGCTAGACAGATTCCTAGGAGGGACCCAAAGTTTCATCAAGATGAAATATTTGATGGAGCGGGAAGGTCAATAAATGAGCTATTAATAATTTTTATTAGGGGGTGGGATTTTCGAATGTTGGTCATTGATTGTTCTTGTAGTTGAAATACAACGGTGATTTTTCGTGTCACTAGTCGTGGATATAATCCATGCAGGAATAATGATAGTCTATATTGTATCTATTTTAAGTATTATTTTTGTAGTTGGCTTTGTGGGGTTTTCTTCTAAGCCTTCTCCTATTTATGGTGGGGTTGGGTTGATTGTGAGTGGTGGGGTTGGTTGTGGTATTGTTGTAAGTTTTAATGGTTCATTTTTGGGTTTAATAGTGTTTTTGATTTATTTGGGGGGAATATTGGTAGTTTTTGGATATACAACGGCCATGGCTATGGAACAGTATCCTGAGGCTTGAGTTTCTAATATAGTAGTATTGGGATCATTTGTTGTTGGTTTATTAATGGAATTTTTACTAGTCTTGTATGTACTAGTTGGTGAAGAGTTGAAGGTAGTTTTTGAATTTAATGAGATTGGGGATTGAGCTATCTATGACACAGGTGATTTTGGAGTATTTACTAAAGAGTCCATGGGAGTAGCTGCATTATATAGCTATGGTAATTGATTAGTGGTTGTTACTGGCTGGTCTTTACTTATTGGTGTAGTGATCATTTTAGAAATTACACGTGGAAATTAAGGATAATTAGGGCCGTAGTTATTGTAATTAAAAAGGATAAGAAATATAGTTTGACAAGTCCTTTTTGGTTGGATACTATGATTGAAGTATTCTGTTGAATTTTAGAGATTAGTTTTGGTAGTGTGTTTTCTAATCAGATTAGGTCTAAGAGTATGGTGGCTGATTTTTGGCTTATGATTAGGCTCGTTAAAGGGTTTAGGCGATGTATAGTAACAGGGAAATACCCTAGTATAGTGGAGAATTTGAAGGCAGTTGAGGGGTGTTTATGTTTTAAGTTTTGAGTTATATAATTGAGTTCTAGGGCTATGGCAAAGCCTATTAGAGTCACGAGCAGGGCGGTTAGTTTGAGATATAGTGGTATGGTTATCTGGGGTACAGTTGAAGGTGTAATATTATTGGAGATAAAGAATCCGGCAAAAATGCTTCCAATTAGTAATCGTGTAATAGGGTTTATTAATGAAGGGTTGTTTTCATTGATTAGGATTAGAGAGGGGAATCGTGGTTTTCCAAGCAGTGCGAAGAAGATAATGCGAGTGCTATAAACAGCTGTTAGTGAGGTGGCGATAAGAGTAATTAGTAGGGCTCAGGCGTTTATATAAGATGTGTTGGCTGTTTCAATGATTAAGTCTTTTGAGTAGAATCCTGTTAAGAAAGGCATTCCTGTTAATGCGAGACTACCAACAATAAGGGCGGTGGTTGTAAAGGGAAGAGATTTGAATAGTCCGCCTATCTTTCGAATATCCTGTTCGTCCCCCAGGCTATGGATGATGGAACCGGAGCATAAAAATAATATAGCTTTAAAGAATGCGTGGGTGCAAATGTGGAGAAATGCTAGGTGTGGTTGATTGATGCCAATTGTTACTATTATTAGGCCTAGTTGACTTGAGGTAGAGAAAGCTACAATTTTTTTGATATCATTTTGGGTGAGGGCGCAGATGGCTGTAAAGAGGGTGGTAACTGCTCCTAGGCATAGGGCTAAAGATTGGATTGTTTTATTGTTCTCTATTAAGGGGTAAAATCGGATGAGTAGGAAGATTCCTGCAACTACTATTGTGCTAGAGTGCAATAGGGCTGAAACTGGTGTAGGTCCTTCTATGGCGGAGGGTAGTCAGGGGTGTAGTCCGAATTGGGCTGATTTTCCTGTGGCAGCTAATAGTAAACCTATTAGGGGGAGGGTAGTATTGTTTAGGTTTAGCATAAAAATTTGTTGAAGTTCTCATGAGTTTGAATTTGTCATGAATCATGCTATAGATAAAATAAAGCCTACGTCCCCAATGCGATTATACAGAATTGCTTGTAATGCAGCTGTATTTGCGTCTGCTCGTCCATATCATCAGCCGATGAGTAGAAAGGACATGATACCAACTCCCTCTCAGCCAATAAAAAGTTGGAAAATGTTATTAGCTGTAACTAGGATTAATATAGTTACTAGAAATATTAGTAAATATTTAAAAAAGCGATTGATATTAGGGTCTGAGTGTATATATCATATTGAAAATTCTATGATAGATCAGGTAATGAATAAGGCTACGGGTATAAATATTATAGAGAAGAAATCTAATTTAAAGCTGAGGGATAATTTTATGGTTTGGATTGTTATTCAATATCAGTTTGAAAGTATTATCTCTTGGCCCGATTGAATAAATATGATAGTTGGGGGTAAGCTAGTTATGAAAGAATAGAAGATTATTGTTTTAGCGTATTGGGGATAAGAATAGTTATTAGAGGTGGATATAATGGGCAATATAAGAATAATTAATGATAATAATATTAGAGTAGGAAATAAGTTTATAACTTTTATTTGGAGTTGCACCAATTTTTTGGTTCCTAAGACCAATGGATAACTTCTATCCTTTAAAAGTTGAAAAAGCCGCACTTTTAAGTGCGGAGGCATGAATTAGCAGTTCTTGCATTCTTTTTCGGTAAATAAGAAATTTATGCTTCTATTTTTAGATTCACAATCTAATGTTTTTACTAAACTATATTTACAATATATAGTTCCCAGAATAATTTTGGGACTAATTATTAGTAGAAGTAGGGGTACGAGGTGAAGTGATATTAGGGTGTTCTCCCGGGTGAAAGAAGGCTTAATGTTGTGAACATGATGAGTATATTTACCTCGCTGGGTCATAATTAGTATGTAGAGTGTATACAGGGCGGTAATGACAATATTAATTCCTAACAGAATAATAGAGAAGTTAGATCATGAGAATATAGATACGGTCACGAATAGTTCTCCGATTAAGTTAATAGATGGAGGTAGAGCCAGGTTTGTTAGACTTGCTAGGAGTCATCAAGCTGCTATCAAGGGGAGAATTATTTGTAATCCTCGAGCTAAAATTATAGTTCGAGTATGAGTTCGTTCGTAGTTGGAATTTGCTAGGCAAAATAGTAAGGAAGAAGTTAGGCCGTGAGCAATCATTAGTGCAGTGGCTCCTATAAAACTTCAGGGGCTTTGAACTAAAATGGCTATAATTACAAGTGCTATGTGGCTGACAGATGAGTATGCGATTAGTGATTTTAAGTCTGTTTGACGCAAGCAGATAGAGCTGGTTATGACTATTCCTCATAGGGACAGTATTATAAAGGGGTAGGCTATAAAGTTGGTAGTAGGGCTGAGTATCATAGTGATACGTAATATTCCATAACCCCCTAGTTTCAGTAGAATGGCTGCTAGTACTATTGATCCTGCAATTGGAGCTTCAACATGGGCTTTTGGCAATCATAAGTGGAGGCCGTATAGGGGTATTTTTACCATAAATGCTATTATGTACGCTAATCATAAAAGTGAGTCGCTTCAGATGTGGGTTGATGAGTCAATTCAATATTGAGCTAATAATAAGTTTAGTGAGCCTAGAGTAGTCTGAGTATAAATTAGGGCAACTAATAGGGGTAATGACCCGGCAAGGGTGTAGAAGAGAAAATAAATTCCGGCGTTTAGTCGTTCTGTTTGACCCCCTCAGCGAGTAATTATAATAAGAGTAGGTACTAGTGTGGCTTCAAATAGGATATAAAATATAATTAGTTCAGTGGCGGAGAAAGTCATAATTAAAAAAATTTGAAGTAAAATTATTATGGTAATGTATAGTTTTTTTCGTGTAGGAGGCTCTTTGGCCATGTGGTGTTGGCTGGCAATAATTATAAGTGGTAAGAGTCAGGTTGTTAATATTAACAGGGGGGTTGATAATGGGTCAGAGAAAAATAGTATAGATAAATTTAAACTGTTGTCGCAAAATTGATTTATTAGGGGCAGGCATGTTATGCTAATTATCAGGCTGTATATTGTTGAGTTAATTCATAGTATATTACTTTTTGATAATCATGTTAGGGGGATTAATATTACTGTGGGAATAATAATTTTTAGCATTGGAGAAGATTAAGATTCTGTACATAGTCAGTTCCGTATGTATTAGAGACAACTACTAATAATGACAGCCCAAGTGCCGCTTCACAAGCTGCGAATACTAACAAAATAATGGGCATTATGCTGGCTAGGGTAGTATGGGTAATAAGAATAGTCATAGTAACAAGAACAAATAAAGAGAGTATTATCCCCTCTAGGCATAAGAGTGATGATATTAGGTGGGACCGATATATGAGTAGGCCTAGAAGGGATGTAATAAATGCTAACAGGATGTTTATATGGGTTAGAGACATATTGATAATTATGAAATTGATCATAATCTAATGAGTCGAAATCATTTATTTTATGTTAAACTAATTATCATATTCTGATCACTCTAGTCCCTTTTGCATTCATTCGTATGCTAGGCTAATAATTAACAGGGAGATAAGGAATAGGGATATAAATAATATAGTTGTTAGTTTATCAGTTTGAGAGGCCCATGGGAGTGGTAATAGTAGTGCAATTTCAAGATCAAATAATAAGAAAGTAATTGCTACTAGAAAGAATTTTATTGAGAAGGGGAGACGGGCTGAGCCCATAGGGTCAAATCCACATTCGTATGGACTTGATTTTTCGGCGTATACATTTATTTGAGGGAGTCAGAATGCGATTGTTACGAGAAGTGAGGCTAGTAGGGTATTAATAATTAAAGTTAATATAAAATTTATTATTCTTTCCTGGAGTCCTCCAAGACTAGCTGATTGGAAGTCAGCTGTACTAATTAATACTAAAAGAATAAGATCCTCATCAATAAATGGAGACATATAAGAATAATCATACAACGTCTACAAAGTGTCAGTATCAGGCTGCAGCTTCAAATCCAAAGTGATGGTTAGATGTAAAGTGAAAGTTTAATTGTCGTAGGAAGCATACAATAAGGAATGTTGAGCCAATAATTACATGTAGTCCGTGGAATCCTGTAGCCATGAAGAAGGTGGATCCGTAGACTCCGTCGGAGATGGTGAATGGTGTTTCATAATATTCAGAGGCTTGTAGGAGTGTAAAGTATAGGCCTAGAAGAATGGTAATTAGTAATGCTTGTATTATGTGTTTACGATTTCCTTCTATTAGGCTGTGGTGGGCTCAGGTAATTGATACTCCGGAGGCTAATAAAACAGATGTATTTAGAAGTGGGACTTCTATGGGGTTTAGAGGAGTGATGCCTGCTGGAGGTCAATAACCTCCTAATTCTGGTGTAGGAGCTAGGCTTGAGTGGTAAAAGGCTCAGAAAAACCCAGAAAAAAAGAATACTTCAGATAAAATAAACAAAATTATTCCATAACGGAGACCTTTTTGTACAATTGGTGTGTGATGACCTTGAAATGTACTTTCTCGTACAACATCTCGTCATCATTGATATATTGTTAATATACTAGTAGTTAGACCTAATAGTAGTAGAAGTGAGGAATTAAAGTGAAATCATATTACTAAGCCAGAAGTTAATAGAAGAGCTGATAGAGCTCCTGTTAGTGGTCAGGGGCTCGGATTAACTATGTGGTATGCATGTGTTTGGTGGGTCATTAGGCATTATCATGTAAATAAAGACTAACTAGTAGGGTGAAGACATATGCTTGGATTAGGGCAACAGCAAATTCTAGTACTGTTAATAATACTAGAATTACGAATGTAATAAAAGCGGTGGTTATGCTAATATTTATTAGTGCCAGGGTAGCCCCTCCAATTAAGTGAATGAGTAAATGTCCTGCGGTAATATTTGCTGTAAGTCGTACTGCTAACGCTATCGGTTGAATGAATAGGCTAATTGTTTCGATAATTACTAACATGGGAATTAAAGGTAGTGGGGTTCCTTGGGGTAGAAAATGTGCTAGGGAGGCCTTTGTTTTATGACGAAACCCTAAAATAACTGTACCTGCTCAAAGTGGAATAGCCATGCCTAGATTCATTGATAACTGGGTAGTGGGGGTGAAGGAGTGGGGTAGGAGGCCAAGCAGATTTGTTGAGCCAATAAATATAATTAATGAAATCAGTATAAGTGCTCAAGTTTGACCCTTTTTGTTATGAATAGTTATTATTTGTTTGGTTGTCATGCGGATAAGCCATTGTTGAATAGAAACTAAGCGGTTGTTAACTAGTCGTGTTGTTGATGGAAATAATATGCTTGGGAACATAATAATAAGAATGACGATAGGCAGGCCTATTATCGTAGGGGTAATGAAAGAGGCAAATAGATTTTCGTTCATTTAGTCTCTCAAGGGGTTGAGTGTTTTTGGGATTTAGTTGTTAGGGGTTCGGGGTTATAGTAGTAATAATGTTTTGAAATTTTTAATTGGAATATAATAAATAATGTGATAATTATTGAAATAATTGTAATAAATCAAGTTGATGTATCTAATTGTGGCATATCATTAAGGGGAGGTTTAGACTCTCAATCTCTAACTTAAAAGGTTAGCGCTATTTAGCTTCTTAATGAGGTTATATTATTGATGATGATCACTTTTCGAAATATTTTAGAGGGACTATTTCAAGTACAATGGGTATAAAACTATGGTTGGATCCACAAATTTCAGAGCACTGCCCGTAATATAAGCCTGGTCGAGTGGCTAGCAGTGTTGTTTGATTTAGGCGACCAGGAATAGCGTCTGTTTTTAGTCCTAGAGAAGGGACGGCTCAAGAGTGTAGTACATCTTCTGATGAGATCAGTATTCGGATTGTCAGTTCAGCGGGCAAGACTACTCGATTATCAACTTCTAACAGACGGAGTTGGCCAGGGCTTAATTCTGAAGTGGGAATTATGTAGGAGTCAAATACCAGATCTTCATAGTCTGTATACTCGTAGCTTCAGTATCACTGGTGACCAAGGGTTTTAATAGTAACAGAGGGGTTGTTAATCTCATCCATTATATAAAGAATTCGTAGTGAAGGTAGTGCGATTATAATTAAAATAATAGCGGGTAAGATAGTTCAGATTGTTTCTACTTCTTGTGCATCTATGGTACTAGTGTGAGTTAATTTGGTCGTTAATATTAGTGAAATAATATATAGTACAAGAGAGCTAATTAAGAAAACAATTATTAAAGCGTGATCGTGAAAGCTTAATAGTTCTTCTATAATAGGAGAGGTTGCATCTTGGAATCCTAGTTGAAAGGGGTATGCCATAAAGATATACAGGAGTTTCACCTGTAATTTAACTTTGACAAAGTTATGTAAATTTTACTAATATCTTGTTTATTGAGAAAGTCATAGTGGTTATGGTATTGGCTTGAAACCAATTATAGGAGGTTCGAATCCTTCCTTTCTTATAGCACAGATATACTATTTAGGATTTACATAAGCAGGCTCCTCAAAAGTATGGTAGGGGGGAGGGCATCCGTGAAGTCATTCCAGGTTTGTTGATGGAAGTTCTACTACTATTACCTCTCGTTTAGATGCAAATGCCTCTCATACTATAAAAATTATTAAAATTACAGCGGTTAGTGAGATGAATGAACCCATAGAGGACACAGTATTTCAAGTTGTATAAGCGTCTGGGTAATCTGAGTAGCGTCGTGGCATACCTGATAGTCCTAAAAAGTGCTGGGGGAAGAAAGTTATATTTACTCCTACAAACATGATTAGGAAATGAATTTTTGCCCAAGTTGTATTTATTGTGTAGCCTGAAAATAGGGGGAATCAGTGGATAAAGCCTCCTATAATAGCGAAGACTGCCCCTATAGATAGAACATAATGGAAGTGGGCTACTACGTAATAGGTGTCATGAAGAACAATGTCGAGGGAAGAATTGGCAAGCACGATCCCTGTAAGACCTCCAACTGTAAATAGAAAGATAAACCCCAGAGCTCATAGTATAGCAGGAGATCACTTAATATTACCTCCATGAAGAGTAGCCAGTCAACTAAAGACTTTAACTCCGGTAGGAATAGCAATGATTATTGTAGCTGACGTAAAATAGGCTCGGGTATCTACATCTATTCCTACTGTGAACATATGATGGGCTCATACAATAAAGCCTAGGAAACCAATAGATATTATAGCTCATACCATTCCTATATATCCAAAAGGTTCTTTTTTTCCAGAGTAGTATGTTACAATATGAGAAATAATTCCAAATCCAGGCAGGATTAAGATGTACACTTCAGGGTGTCCAAAGAATCAAAACAAGTGTTGATATAGGATTGGATCTCCTCCTCCGGCAGGATCAAAGAAAGTAGTATTAAGATTCCGGTCTGTTAATAATATTGTAATTCCGGCAGCTAGGACTGGAAGAGAGAGAAGGAGTAAGACAGCTGTAATTAAAACAGATCAAACAAATAATGGTGTTTGATATTGAGAAAGTGCGGGAGGTTTTATATTAATAATGGTGGTAATAAAGTTGATTGCCCCTAAAATTGAAGACACACCTGCTAAGTGTAGGGAGAAAATAGCAAGGTCGACTGAGGCTCCTGCATGAGCAAGATTTCCCGCTAGAGGGGGGTATACTGTCCAACCAGTGCCTGCTCCTGCTTCAACTATAGATGAGGCTAGCAATAATAGAAAAGATGGGGGGAGTAGTCAAAAGCTTATGTTGTTTATTCGAGGAAAGGCTATATCAGGGGCGCCAATTATCAAGGGTACCAATCAATTTCCGAACCCCCCAATCATAATAGGTATAACTATGAAGAAAATTATTACGAAAGCATGGGCAGTGACAATTACATTATAAATTTGATCATCGCCCAATAGGGCTCCTGGCTGACCCAGCTCAGCGCGGATCAGTAGGCTCAATGCAGTGCCCACTATACCAGCTCAGGCACCAAATATTAAGTATAAAGTGCCAATATCTTTATGGTTAGTTGAAAAGAGTCATCGATTAATGAACATAGGTAAAATGGCCGAGCAGGTATTAGACTGTAAATCTAAAGACAGAGGTTAATATTCCTCTTTTTACCAAGCCCTGTAGTGTATTACATGTTGAATTGCAAATTCAAAGGAGCAGCTTCAATCCTGCCGGGGCTTCTCCCGCCTTTTTTTATTTGCGGCGGGAGAAGTAGATTGAAGCCAGTTGTTTAGGGTTTTTAGCTGTTAACTAATGTTTCATGGGTTTAAATCCCATCAATCTAGAAAGGGTTTAGCTTAATTAAAGTGATTGATTTGCGTTCATTTGATGTAGGATAAAGTCTTGCAGCCCTTATTTGCAGGAGTTAAATAGTTTATATTTGCTGGAAGCTTTGAAGGCTTCTGGTCTAAGGTAACCTAAACTCCTAGTCCAAAATTATTATTATTGGTGCTAGTGGGAGGATTAGGGTGGAGATTGTAATTATAAGGGGTAGGCTTGTTGTTTGTTTTGAATTTTTGAACTGTCATTTGATTTTTATATTATTTGCTGTTGGAAATATCGTTAGTGATGTAGTGTATGTAATTCGTGTGTAAAAATATAGGTTTAATAGGGCTAGGAGAGCTATTAGTGTAGGTATAATAATGCTACTGTTTTTTGCTATTTCTTGAATAATTGCTCATTTTGGCAGAAAGCCCGTTAAGGGAGGGAGTCCCCCTAAAGATAATACAGTAATTAGGATGAGTGTTGTAATTAGTGGTGATTTGTTATATGTATGGGATAATGAGGTTGTTGTGGTTGTTGAATTTATTATAAGTAGTATGAAGGTGGTGGTTGTTATTGGGATATAGAGATAAAGATTTAGTAATGTTATGGTAGGGTTATAGGCTAGGACGGCTATCATTCATCCCATGTGAGCGATAGATGAATATGCTATGATTTTTCGTAGTTGAGTTTGGTTTAATCCTCCTCAACCTCCAATTGCAATGGACATTAGTGCTATAATTATAAGGATACTTGTGTTAATAAGTGGTATAATTATGTATAGGACTGATAGGGGTGCTAGTTTTTGTCATGTTAGTAAGATTAGTCCTGATATTAGTGGAATTCCTTGGGTTACCTCTGGTACTCAGAAATGGAACGGGGATAGCCCCAGTTTTATTGTGAGGGCTATTGTTATTATGATTGATGCTGTTGGGTTAATTAATTTTGTAATGGATCAGTGTCCGGTATATAATAGGTTGGTGATTGCAGCTATTATGAGAAGTATAGATGCTGTTGCTTGCGTAAGAAAATACTTTGTTGCTGCTTCTGTGGATCGTGGGTTGTGTTCTTTTGTTAATAGCGGAATAATGGCTAATATATTTATTTCAAATCCTACTCAAATTATAAATCAATGTGAGCTTGTTATGACAATTAAAGTACCTGAGATTATTGTTGTTAATACTAGGGATAGGATTAGAGGATTAATTAGTACGGGAAGGATATAAACCAACATTTTCGGGGTATGGGCCCGATAGCTTATTTAGCTGACCTTACTTAGAGTATAGTGTAATACAGGTAGCACGAAGATTTTTGAATTCTTAGGAGCAGGTTCAATTCCTGTAACTCTAGAAATAAGGGGATTTAAACCCCTATGATTTACTCTATCAAAGTAACTCTATTATCAGACATATTTCTTATGTTTGGGGTGGAATACTTGCTAGAATAATAGGTAGAGTTACATGTCATATGCATATTACTAGGGTGAGGGGTAAAAAATTTTTTCATAGCAGATGTATTAGTTGATCGTATCGGAACCGAGGGTAGGATGCTCGGATTCATAGGAAAAATATAGTAAATAAAAGGGTTTTAATGGCAAAGTTGGTAGTATAGAGTTCTGAAAATATTGGATTGTGGTATGCACCTAAGAATAGAATAATTGTTAGGGCATTTATTATAATAATGTTTGCATATTCTGCTAGGAAGAAGAGGGCGAAGGGTCCTCCTGCATATTCTACGTTAAAGCCAGAGACTAGTTCTGACTCTCCTTCTGTTAGGTCGAAGGGAGCACGATTGGTTTCTGCTAATGTTGAGATAAATCATATTATTGCCAGTGGCCATGAGGGAATTAGTAGTCAGATATATTCTTGTGTTGTAATTAAGGTAGTTAGTGTAAAGGAGCCATTTATAAGTAAAATGGATAGGATAATAATGGCTAGGGTTACTTCATAGGAGATTGTCTGGGCTACTGCTCGTAGGGCCCCGATTAGTGCGTATTTTGAATTTGAAGCTCAGCCTGACCATAGAATAGCATAGACAGCTAGGCTTGACAGGGCCAACATAAAGAGTATGCTTAGGTTTATGTTGATTAGAGGGTGTGGTATTGGCAGTGGAATTCATATTATCAAAGCGAGGGTCAAGGCTAGGGTAGGTGCGATAATAAATAAGATAAGGGATGATGTTAGTGGTTGTAGGGGTTCTTTAGTAAATAATTTAACTGCGTCGGCAATTGGTTGTAGTAAGCCGTAAGGGCCTACAATATTGGGTCCTTTTCGGAGTTGTATATAGCCTAACACTTTTCGTTCTAGTAGGGTCAGGAATGCTACGGCTAGAAGGATGGGGATAATTATTGCTAATAGATTAATAAGATACATAAAGTTGTTAAAGAGAGGAATTGAACCTCTGGTTTTAAAAGCTTAAGTTTTATGCAATTACCGGTCTCTGCCACTTTAACTGAACCCTATTCTTGGGCTAAGTTTATATTTATATAAGATTGAGATTATTTCATCTAATTAGTTAGGGCGCTTATTTTAAGTGGGCCCTGTCTCTCTTGTCCTTTCGTACTGGGAGGGACTTAAAAATAGATAGAAACCGACCTGGATTACTCCGGTCTGAACTCAGATCACGTAGGACTTTAATCGTTGAACAAACGAACACATTAATAGCGGCTGCACCATTTGGATGTCCTGATCCAACATCGAGGTCGTAAACCCTAATTGTCGATATGGACTCTTAAATAGGATTGCGCTGTTATCCCTAGGGTAACTTATTTCGTTGATCGTCTTTGACGGATCAGTGTGTAATATGATAATTTTGACTTGTTTGTCTCGATTGAATTTTCTCGGGAGTTAGTTTTTGTTCCGAGGTCACCCCAACCTAAATTGCCGGCTCAGTTAAAATAGGCTTATTTCCTGTGGGATTTTATTATGATTTGTGAGTCGGTTAATTAAAGCTCCATAGGGTCTTCTCGTCTTATTTTTTTATTCCCGCTTCTTCACGGGAAAATCAATTTCACTGATTAGAAGTAAGAGACAGTGAAACCCTCGTGAAGCCGTTCATACAAGTCCCTATTTAGAGAACAAGTGATTATGCTACCTTTGCACGGTCAGGATACCGCGGCCGTTGAACTAAAGTCACTGGGCAGGCAGTGCCTCTAATACTTTTTATGCTAGAGGTGATGTTTTTGGTAAACAGGCGGGGTTTATGTTTGCCGAGTTCCTTTTACTTCTTTTAATCTTTCCCTAGTTGCATACCTGTGTTGGACTAACAATTATATTAAAATTTTAGTCAGTTAAATTATGTTTATATTTGTTAACTACCAGTGCGTTATTCGTTCTGATATACACGCATGCAGGGAGAAGAGCCTTCTTGTTACTCATATTAACATTATTGCTTCTATTTAAAAATAGAATCGTCCAGTTTTACATTAGGAATACCATTATTATGGTTGAGATTAATTTCATATATGTTGTCGAGCTTGAACGCTGTCTTTTTTGATGGCTGCTTTTAGGCCAACTAGAGTGATTTAAATGTTTTTAGGTTTTTCACTAATAGAGGTTGTATCCTTTGTCTAAAAGGCTGTACCCTTTTAGACTATTATTTAAGCTTACATTTGAATTTGTTTTTTTTATGGTAAGCTTAAATTAGAACTAAAATTCTTCTCTGGACAACCAGCTATCACTAGGCTCGATAGGTTTGTCGCCACTACCCATTAATCTTCTCACTATTTTGCCACATAGATGAGTTTGCTCTTTAAGCTGCTAATGGGTAACTCGTCTAGTTTCGGGGTATTTAACTTAAATTCTTTTTGCTAATATTTTCTAGTTAAACCATTATGCAAAAGGTACAAGGATTAATCTTTGCTATTTTTTACTTATAATCTTCTTTCATTTTTCCCTTACGGTACTCTTTCTATAGCGTCATATAAAATTTCTATCACCTATACTCTTATTGTTGTGAATGTTTTATTTTAATATTATTAGGGCAGTTGTATGTAGTGTGTTTTGAGCTATAATTAGTTTCAAAGTGGTCATTTAATGTGAAATCTTCTAGGTGTAAACTAGGTGCTTTTGTTTAAGCTACACTTTGTGTTATCCAAGTGCACTTTCCAGTACACTTACCTTGTTACGACTTGTCTCCTCTCATAGGTTAATATTTATATATTATTTATGATTTTATAATATTGTTTATTTGAGGAGGGTGACGGGCGGTGTGTGCGTGCCTTATGGCCATATTCAACTAAGCACTCTATTCTTAGTTTACTGCTAAATCCACCTTTAACTTTTGGTTTCACATAGGTTTTCGTATAAGTTTAATCCCCCGATTCGGGGAATGTAGCCCATTTCTTTCCACTCTATAAGCTACACCTTGACCTAACGTTTTTATGCTTATACTTGTGCTTACTTTGGTTCCTTTTTAGGGTTTGCTGAAGATGGCGGTATATAGGCTGATTTAGCAAAGATTGGTGAGGTAGATCGGGGTTTATCGATTATAGAACAGGCTCCTCTAGAAGGATATAAGGCACCGCCAAGTCCTTTGAGTTTTAAGCTATTGCTAGTAGTACTCTGGCGAATAATTTTGTTTATAATTTTTTATGTTTAGGGCTAAGCATAGTGGGGTATCTAATCCCAGTTTGGGTCCTAGCTATCGTGTAGTCAGATTTTTTAAAATCACTTTCGTTATGTATCTTACAATATCTGAGGCTTTTTACAGCTTAGTTAAGGTTTGATTTTATTTATCATTTAATTTCTAGAACACGCTTTACGCCGATTGTCTATTAGTTTGGCCTAATCGTATGACCGCGGTGGCTGGCACGAGATTTACCAGTCCTTAGTAGTATAACTTAGTCAGACTTTCATTTATTGCTTAATTTTTATCACTGCTGTATCCCGTGGGGGTGTGGCTAAGCGAGGTGTCATGAGCTACTTATTAGTGTGCTTGATACCAGCTCCTTTTTACCATTGTTTGGTGTAGAGGGCATTCTCACTGGGGCGAAGATTCTTGCATGTGTAAGTTTACTAATAACTAATAGAAAGGCCAGGACCAAACCTATGTGTTTATGGAGTGAGGAAACTCATCTAGGCATTTTCAGTGCCTTGCTTTAGTATTAAGCTACATTAACTTATAGGATGAACAGGCCTACTTGAGGTGCTATTTACAGATCTGGGGAGATGTCTGTCTAAGGAAGGCGAATCTTTAAAGTAAGGGGGTGCAGCCTTACG